TTTTTATTGAGATTTATGATCAGTTTGGATTAATATTTAGAGATAGATATTACCTACCCTTTATTTCCTCTTTCAAACAAAGTTGAAATGATTGAAGTTTTACTATTTGGAATCGTGTTAGGTCTAATTCCTATTACTTTGGCTGGATTATTCATAACTGCATATTTACAATACAGACGCGGGGATCAGTTGGACCTTTGATTAAGCAACCTCTCTTTTTTTTTGATTGACCTCCTGCGGATTAAAGCTAAGGAGGGGGTCAAATTCAGATTGTTTATCAAGTAAATAAAGCAATTTCATTGTAATTTCATTTGACCTAAGAAGAGTGGAATCACGCCCTGTAGGATTTGAACCTACGACATTGGGTTTTGGAGACCCACGTTCTACCGAAACTGAACTAAGAGCGCTTTCTTATCACAATAGATAAGATCCTAAAGAAAAGGATTCTAATTGTACTCCCAATAGATTTTGCATGGATCATAGTCTCATAAACTCAAAGATTTGGTAGGTCCAATTTTGATTGATCGCTATTGATCCTTCATTAATGTTCATAGGATACGCATTAGGTAGGGATGACAGGATTTGAACCCGTGACATTTTGTACCCAAAACAAACGCGCTACCAAGCTGCGCTACATCCCTTTTAATTGACCTACTGCTACTCTGTCATTGTAGAGAATCCGTGTCTTGTTTTCCACATCATTATTTCCTTCATTGATATCCAAACTCTCTTGTTATTTATTATTTTTGATCTCATGGATCAAATATAATTTATAATAAGATATAATAAAAAAAAAAAGATTTCTTGGGAATGTTCCACAAAGAGGGAAAGGTCCTTTTTTCTCTTGTCTTGTAAGGGAAGGTAAATTTCATTTACCGGGTCTTTCTTTGTCTATCCCTTTTAGTTTTCCTTAGGAATTTCGCCTACAAATACAATTGCTCCTTAACCACATATGCATCTGATCCTATACGTATTATAAAAAAAAGGAGTATTTTCAATGCGAGATATAAAAACATATCTCTCTGTGGCACCTGTGCTAAGTACTCTATGGTTTGGGTCTTTGGCAGGTTTATTGATAGAGATCAATCGTCTATTCCCGGATGCGTTGACATTCCCCTTTTTTTCATTTTAGTTATTGACATGGGAAGGGCTTAAGAAGATTCCAGATAGAATAAATTATCTGTGACTCAGCCCTCGCTTTTTTCTTCCTTTCTTTATTTTTTTCTTTGATGTCAGTTTTTTCTTTTTTATTTTAGTATTAAAGAAAGAGAAAATGGGTATTCAATCGCATCAAAACTTGTGCTTGGGTTCGAATTCATAGAGGGGGAGCGGAAATGGGATCCGGGGCAACAAAATCATAAAAAAAAAATACTACTATATACTATAACTGAGATTCTAAATAATTGATAGTTAGAAATCTTTGTATTACTTATTTTTTATTTTTCTCTATTGATTGCAACCAAATCTTTCATAATTGGATTTCAAATTCGCAACTTCTTTTTTTTTTTTTTTCGTTTCGGATCAAAATGAAAGAATTGAGTGAATCCAAAACTCAAAGGAGGTTCATGGCCAAGGGTAAAGATGTTAGAATAAGAGTGATTTTGGAATGTAAGAGTTGTGTCCGAAACGATATTAATAAGAAGTTCTCTGGAATTTCCAGATATATCACCCAAAAGAATCGACACAATACACCTAGTCGATTAGAATTGAGAAAATTCTGTCCCTATTGTTACAAACATACGCTTCATGTGGAGATAAAAAAATAATTTGAAAGAGCGCGCGTATGTACCCTCTATTCAAGAAATGGGAACAGATTCATAAAATTCAAATTCCATATAATAATCTATTTCAAATAAACCATAAACCAATCAACTCCTATTTCCGTCAAATCATAAATGAGAATTCAGAAATAGGATTTTAGAGATAAGGAATAAACCATGGATAAATCCAAGCGTTTTCTTAAATCCAAGCGATCTTTTCGTAGGCGTTTGCCCCCAATTGGATCAGGGGATCGAATTGATTATAGAAATCTGAGTTTAATTACTCGATTTATTAGTGATCAAGGAAAAATATTATCTAGACGAGTGAATAGAGTGACTTTGAAACAACAACGATTAATAACTACTTCCATAAAACAAGCTCGTATTTTATCCTCGTTACCTTTTATTAACTATAAGAAAAAATTTGATAAAAACAAGCCTATTCCTAGAAAAAATAGAACGAGAGGTCCTCGAACCAAAAAGAAAAAGGACAATTTCTCAATTGATTGAACCTAAATTCCATCCAATTCGAATCCCAACCAGGGGTTGATATTTTGTTCGAAAAATTCGAGAATTCAGATTGAATTGACACATCGTAAAATCGTAAAAAAATTATAAGAAAAAAGAAATACTTTTTTTTACTAATTTATCATAATCAGATTCATTTTTACTATAACCTTCCCGGAGCCCATTCTCCGGGGATCTCCGTTTACGTTTCAATCATTCCGGTCGATTGCTTCCAACCCTCTTACCTTACCTTAGTTACTGATCTCCTTGGCAATCATGTAAAGACAATTTGTATTTGATATAGCTATTTGTGCAAGTATTTTACGATTAAGAAGCAATTGCCTCTTGTACAGATCATTTATTAATCGACTATAACTATAGGATACCAAAATCTCCCGAATTACTGCATTTATCCGAGTGATCCATAAACGACGAAAATTTCTCTTTTGTCTGCCCCTATCCCGATGAGAAGATGCCAAAGCTCTTATGGTTTGTTGTATAATACTTCGAGTAAGTCTTGAATGAGCCCCCCGATTATTTGATGCAAAGACACGAGATTTTTTTCTACGTCTCCGTGCTATATAACCTCGTATAGTTCTGGTCATTGAATCAACTGAAACTTTGATGTGCTGAATAACTAATTGATTTCTTTTCTTTCAGTCATTTCCCCCTCGTCCATTAATAACAAAACGGATTCGTCCGATGTATAAAATAAAAATTCCAATGGCTTTTGCTACTATGACCTTCCCAACCACGATTTTTTTACGAGCATTTCACCTGAAATAAGAAATTGTATCGAGACTAGGTATGAAAAAAGAAATACTACAATTTCAATTGAGTAGTTATTTAAAGTAGAAATTCGATAGTAAAGGGAAAGGGATAAATAAATCGTGGGTTCCTTCGTTTCTATGGTTACTTCGTAAACGGTGAGGTCCTCTCTATACGCCGGAGCCCCCTTCCCGATTTAATCAATGCTATTAGTAACTTGTACAGTTCACATTCTTTGACTCTACCCATGAATTGTCCAATAATAGATCTTTTCACAATGAGATCTACCCATATAGTAACGGCATTTCATTATGAAAGTTGGCTAGGTTGCTGACCCTGTTCATCCGTTCTTGCAAGAGTGAGAGCGCTTTATTTATGCTTCTTAACTACTCAATCCCCCGCTTAATGGATACATTTGCTACCAAAGGGGAATTGCTTTTTCATTTCCAATTAAGGTGATTGGATTTGCACCAATGGAAACCATAAATTTTATACACAACACAACGGGGGTTTTCTTTTTTTAGATAAATGACTGGAAGAATTCCATCCTATTGATTGGTACTGGTCATTGAGACTGGGAAAATGCTTCTTTTTTTTTGTTCCAGCTCATGATCTGAACGAGTCGCACATACACCCTAATACATGTTCCTCGACGCTGAGGACATCCCCGAAGAGCGGGGGATTTTGTGACATTTTTGATTGGCTGTCTTGTGTTTCTAATAAGTTGTTTAATAGTTGGCATCTTGAATTGTATACAATACAAAAAAGGGGGCTGGTTTAGATAGATCCTAACCAGAGGGTTATTTACCTTATTTTTCTTTTAACGTTTAACGCGGTAAAAAAAGAAAAGATGTACTTTCCTTTCTGCTTCAGACATCTGCGGATCTGATCCATTTGATAGTGCATATAGAGTTCTAAATGCAGTAGGGTTTCAAATAAAAAAAAACTCAAAAAGAAATGTATTAGACCCACTTCCATTCAATCTTCTTTTGGTTTTGGTATTCGTTTTCGATTCTCTTTACAAGGTCATCTTGAGTGCACTTTTTGCCAATAAGATCTAAAACCCAAACAACAAAAAACACAAGAATTATGATCCAAAAAATGCGCGAGGTCAAAATAATATTTATGACCTTCGCAGCTCTGGGGATTATCCAGGTTCTCCATTGGAGGAATTGGGATAAGGCCCAAGCAAAAAAAGACTGGATAGCCCTTTCCAGAACAGGACTGAATTCTTTGTTTATGTAATTACAAAAAATATGAACCTCCCGCATAACTATGCGGATGCTTGGAAGTTTTGCCAAAAGGAGTTTCTTTTGGCATCGAGCGGTCATGTTTATCATGTTGACCTCTTTTGGTTTCAAAGTAAAAAAATGGTAAATAATATAATTCTATATTATATATGAAATTTTGAGAATTCATTCGTGCATAAGTTTCTCTCTACTCGAAAGTTTTACCACAGAGTAGCTTCTTATGTAAAAGGCGGGTAACCCTTTTTTTTTTTTCCTTTTATTTTTTCTTCTTTATTATTCTTAAAAATATTTTGAATAAATAGAAAAAGAAAACAGAAATAGAAAATCCTATTCTTTTTCTAATTCTTAAAAAATATATTAAGAATAAATAGAAAAGAGAAAAATACAACATAAACCTCCTAAAATAGAAAATCTAAAACGGAATTAGTAATTAGTAAGTCTATGCCATATTAAGGCCATATTAAGGTGCTGCGAAATAGAAGGATCTTATCTTATCAAGGCCATATTAAGGTGCTGCAAAATAGAAGGATCTTATCTTATCAACGTTCAAAAATGGAATTAGCAAAAAAAAAAAAGAAAGCCATTTTGAACGTTGATTTGAAGCAGAATAAAGGATTTACCCGCGTTTCCGCTGCAGATCCTTATCTCTAGGGCCAGTTTTTGTTGTGTTTTTAGTTTTCTTCGTCATACTCGTCATACTTCCCGAGGGTGTCGTCTCCTATAATATCAATAATTCCATGAGCTTGGGCTTCTTCTGCTGACATATAAGCCATTCTTTGGATGTCGTCGTGTATAACCTGCCGGGTTTTGTGCGTATGTCGTGCATAAGCCTCTTCCATCTGGTTGCGTAAGTAAAACAACACTTCTATTTCTTTTAAAGGGTGTCTTTTGCGGATTTTTGAAAACTTACCGCGAGGTTGGCGCATCATTACCCTGATGATATAAAACAATGAAGAATTCCTCTACTTTATATCATATCTTGCACCCTCGGGCGAAGGAAAGAGATAAAAAGAATAGAGAAAATTGAACAACCGTACAGGCATTTATTCTGTATTGCATACGGCTATCCAATGGAATTTACCTTTCGTCCCTTCCAGCGCGAAAAAGAAAAAAAAAAAAATAGGATCTATCAGATCCAGATCATTAAGTGATCCATTTACCACCCTTCCTTTCGGTAGAATTCAAAAATACTATGATGGTTCCGTTGCTTTCTATTTCTATATGGAATTTAGAAGTTTTCTCGTCTGTGATTCAGCAATCCCAAAGTTTCTTTTTTTTTTTTTTAGTACTCTTTGACTTTGATAATATAAATAGGAGAAGTGAAGTGGAAAAAGAATTCTGGCGCTAAAACAAAAAATTGTGACGCTGAAATAAACTCCCGATAGATAAGAAAAAATCGGAAATCTATTTTGTCTCATACTACTCTCCCGATACAAAATCTCATGTTATGAAAAACAATAATAGTTTGTTTACTCATACCGAACTCGACGTGCCATGCTATTTTTACTCAATAATCTTTTTCATATTTCATATGGCGAAGGCATAGTCTTCTTTTTTCTATCAAATACAAATAAAAAATCATTGGCGCCAAGCGTGAGGGAATGCTATGCGTTTGGTAGGTGCTCCTCCGAATAGAATGAAACAAGCCATTCCACAGGCTTTTCCCATGCATACCGTGTATACATCTACGGGCGACGCATGCATCAAATCATAAATAGCCATTCCTTGTCGCATTAACCCGCCCGGCGAGTTTATATACAAAAAAATATCCCTGGTACTATCGTTCGTACTGAGATATGCTATGAGACCCGCAACGAGGTTACCGCTCTCTTTATTAATAGGTTTTCCTAAAAAAATTAATCTTTCTCGATGAAGTCGGGTGATTAGGACAAAATGCTATCCTTTAGGAACCGTACACGCACCTTTGAATGCATACGGTTCAAAAAATTGCAAAAAAAAATCAATATGTTGGCCTTTTTCTATTTTATTTTATAGAAGGGCTTTTTTTTTTCTACCCCCTATAAACTTATCTCGAATTACCCTCTCATTGATGTATTGTTTCATTTCCAAATTAGGACTCTGTTATTTTCTTGTTCCTGAATGGGCCTCTTCTATTTTTTTAGGTTTATGCTCTACTCCGGGTAAGGGTCCAACCGATTTTTATTTATATATATAGTACAAATGCTCCCAATACCATTTCTTTTTGATACGACTTTTTTTTTTTATTCATTTCATGTCCATATTACCAAGTGAGTATTTTCTGAACGGAGCCTGGATACTTCATTTTATTGGTTCAACCAAGCCAACCATAAATTCTCTTCTATTTCTAATTGATACTATGAATATTGATCCCTCAAAGAATGGATCTAATTGCACTTCACGCTCCAAATTCTTGATAGTTTCATCAATTTTTTTGGCGAAGCAGAGGTATCTCGATCGGAGGAGAGAACGGGGAAATCCCATATGGCCCAATATATCTGACAAGTCGCACTATAGGTCAATCCACTCCAGCTTTGGTTGCTTTTCCTTTGTTTTCTCATCTTTAGTAGGGAACTTACTAAAATCAATCCAAGGGCTAGTCGGATCATCATCACTATTGTTATCGTTTTTCCGAGGATAATTGTTAATGTTAATAAACGGATCATCATCACTATAGTTATCATTATCCCCAGGATAATTGTTAAACGGATCATCATCGCTATAGTTATCGTTATCCCCAGGATAATTGTTAGCCCTATCCCGAGGCGAATCGTTAATCAAATGAATAGGATAACAAGCCGGCTTCCTAGTCTGAGGCTTAGCCCCCCTTTTTTTTTCTTCGTCAATATCCTCACCCTCAAAAAACTCAAAAGGAACTTTTGGAACACCAACAGGCATAAATGAGAGAGAAAAGAGTCAAGTATAAGATTTCACTTTTATGTGGAAATGTCAAAATGATTTTTTTTATTGTTTTCAAAATATGAAAAAGTTCATCTAGGAAGATGAAATGAATAAGGGAAAAATCTTATGAAGGGGTCGGGTTCTTCGAACGCTAAATAAATTTCTATGCATTTGTTCATATGTTCATATTCATAGAAAATGCCCCATTGCGTATTGGTACTTATCGGGTATAGAATAGATCTGCTTTTCTTTGTTCTTACTAACAGACTAACAGAATTGTTCCATTATTACCTATTACCAACAAAAAAGAACTAGGAGCCCTTCATTCGAAATAATCCACTGAACTGAAAGGCGGAAGTCTATAGCATAGTCTTTTCCAATGCGATAAAGTTACATAGTATCTATTTTTCTTCGAAGGGGGTATTTTCATGGGTTTACCTTGGTATCGTGTTCATACCGTCGTATTGAATGATCCCGGCCGGTTGCTTGCTGTTCATATAATGCATACAGCTCTCGTTTCTGGGTGGGCGGGTTCAATGGCTCTATACGAATTAGCAGTTTTTGACCCCTCTGACCCCGTTCTTGATCCAATGTGGAGACAGGGTATGTTTGTTATACCCTTCATGACTCGTTTAGGAATAACCAATTCATGGGGCGGTTGGAATATCACAGGGGGGACTGTAACAAATCCGGGTATTTGGAGTTATGAGGGTGTGGCCGGGGCACATATTGTGTTTTCCGGCTTGTGCTTCTTGGCAGCCATCTGGCATTGGGTGTATTGGGATCTAGAAATATTTCGTGATGAACGTACGGGAAAACCCTCTTTGGATTTGCCCAAGATTTTTGGAATTCATTTATTTCTTTCAGGCTTAGCTTGTTTTGGGTTTGGTGCATTTCATGTAACAGGCTTGTATGGTCCTGGAATATGGGTGTCCGATCCTTATGGACTAACAGGAAAAGTACAATCTGTAAGTCCTGCCTGGGGCGTAGAGGGTTTTGACCCTTTTGTTTCGGGAGGTATAGCCTCTCATCATATTGCAGCGGGGACATTGGGCATATTAGCGGGCCTATTTCATCTTAGTGTCCGTCCGCCCCAACGCCTATACAAAGGATTACGTATGGGTAATATTGAAACCGTTCTTTCCAGTAGTATTGCTGCTGTCTTTTTTGCAGCTTTTGTAGTTGCTGGAACTATGTGGTATGGTTCAGCAACTACTCCCATCGAATTATTCGGCCCCACTCGTTATCAATGGGATCAGGGATACTTCCAACAAGAAATATATCGAAGGGTTGGTGCCGGACTAGTGGAAAATCAGAGTTTCTCCGAAGCTTGGTCTAAAATTCCCGAAAAATTATCTTTTTATGATTACATTGGCAATAATCCAGCAAAAGGGGGATTATTTAGAGCGGGCTCAATGGACAGTGGGGATGGAATAGCTGTTGGGTGGTTAGGACACCCTATCTTTAGAGATAAAGAGGGGCGTGAACTTTTTGTACGTCGTATGCCTACTTTTTTTGAAACATTTCCAGTGGTTTTGGTAGATGGAGACGGAATTGTGAGAGCCGATGTGCCTTTTAGAAGGGCAGAATCTAAGTATAGTGTCGAACAAGTAGGAGTCACCGTTGAGTTCTTCGGCGGCGAACTCAATGGAGTCAGTTATAGTGATCCTGCAACTGTGAAAAAATATGCTAGACGCGCTCAATTAGGTGAAATTTTTGAATTAGATCGTGCTACTTTGAAATCCGACGGTGTTTTTCGTAGCAGTCCGAGGGGTTGGTTCACTTTTGGGCATGCTTCCTTTGCTTTGCTCTTCTTTTTCGGACATATTTGGCATGGAGCTAGAACCTTATTCAGAGATGTTTTTGCTGGTATTGACCCGGATTTGGATGCTCAAGTGGAATTTGGGGCGTTCCAAAAACTTGGAGATCCAACTACAAGGAGACAGGTAGTCTGATACAAGATTGATCTGGTATCTTTCACCTGTATTGTATTTTTGTGATTTGGTTTTTCTATAGGTTACGAGAGAAATCTTGAGTTGAATTGCTGATTTTTATTTGACTCTTATCTTTATCTGGGAGATAATCCCAAACCAAATGAACAGGTGTGGAAGCTATAATTGTAAACCACGATCAAATTTATGGAAGCATTGGTTTATACATTCCTCTTAGTGTCGACTCTAGGAATCATTTTTTTCGCTATCTTTTTTCGAGAACCACCTAAGGTTCCGACTAAAAGGGCAAAATAATGTTTGATTATACTCAATTGAAGTCAAAGTAAAGAGCCTCCCACGAAACAAGGGAGGCTCTTTACTTTACTTCAACTAGTCCCCGTGTTCCTCGAATGGATCTCTTAGTTGTTGAGAGGGTTGCCCAAAAGCGGTATATAAGGCGTACCCGGTAAAACTGACAAGTAAACCAGATATAAAGATGGCGACTAGGGTTGCTGTTTCCATTATTTTATAATTTCAAGATCACAACGGATCTATGATAAGATGATTTATTTACAGTGTAATGGTATACAAAGTCAACAGATCTCAACCAATGCAATAGGATTTATGGCTACACAAACCTTTGAGGGCAATTCTCGATCTGGTCCAAGACCAAGAAAAACAGGTCTAGGGGGTTTATTGAAACCCTTGAATTCGGAATATGGTAAAGTAGCTCCTGGATGGGGAACTACCCCTTTGATGGGTGTCGCAATGGCTTTATTCGCGGTATTCCTATCTATTATTTTGGAAATTTATAACTCTTCCGTTGTATTGGATGGAATTTCAATGAACTAGGTCCATCAAAATCATGAAGTCCTCGCTTTTCGATCCAAAATTCATCACTTAG